GTCTAATTCCTATTACTTTGGCTGGATTATTCGTAACTGCATATTTACAATACAGACGTGGTGATCAATTGGACTTTTGATTAATTAACATCTCTTTTTTTGCTTGACCTCCTCTTTTCTTTAATCCATAGGAGGTCAAATTCAGATTACTGTTGAAGTCTTTTCAGTCTAATTCAATCTAGGAAGATTGGAATCACGCTCTGTAGGATTTGAACCTACGACATCGGGTTTTGGAGACCCACGTTCTACCGAACTGAACTAAGAGCGTTTTTGTAATAGATAGATAAGACTGTAAGTAAAGAAAAGGATTCTTTTTGGACCCCCACTCCATTTTGTATGTATATACTATATAATAGTCTTAGAAAAAAGAATAGTCTTATAAAAATAAAATGTATGTCCAAAATCAATCCAGATCTCCTGCTCAAATCAAAGGAGAAGTAATAGGTAGGGATGACAGGATTTGAACCTGTGACATTTTGTACCCAAAACAAACGCGCTACCAAGCTGCGCCACATCCCTTTAATTGGTCTACAGTGTAGTGTCATTGTAGAGAATTCTTCTCTTGTTTTCCACATCCTTAATTTCTTTTATTTTGATATAAACAAATATTATTTTTCTATTTCTTCTTGTTGGTTTCATATATCCTATAATAATAGGAATAGTCCAAAACTTATATACATATAAAATATGGAAACTCCCATAAAACATAAAACGAAATGAATATTTTTCGTGAATGCTGGGGAAGAAAGGGATCCTTTATTTCTGTTTTAAGCAAAAGAAAATCTTTTTTTTTTTACCAACTTATTGTACATTTCAATGTGAATTCGAGATTCGGTGTACAATTTTAAGTAGCTCTTAACTACATATGCATCTAATTATATATGTATTACGATTATGTATTCCAATAAAGAAGGAGGTTTTTTAATGCGAGATTTTAAAACATATCTCTCTGTGGCACCGGTACTAAGTACTCTATGGTTCGGGGCTTTAGCAGGTCTTTTGATAGAGATTAATCGTTTTTTTCCAGATGCGTTAACATTCCCCTTTTTTTCATTCTAGGTATTAACATGGAAAGGAATAAAGAAGATTAGAGATACAATAAAATATCCGTGTGAATAACGTTTTCCCTTTTTAGAAAAAGAATACGGGAAGAAAGAGAAAGAAGAAAAGTAGATTCAACATTTGCAAAACTTGGATTGAAGTTTAAATTGAATTTGATAGAAAAATTATTAATAGAAGGAAAAGAAATAGATAGGGGTGAAACCTACAAATTAGATCTAGGGAAAGAATATTATACAAGATACTGAAATGATGTACTATGATTATAAATAGAGTTTCGAAATCATTGTATTATTTCGAAATCATTGTATTATATTATTATTATTTAATTATATTATTATTATTTAATATTCTTTTATTGATTGCAGTGAAATCTGTATTTCAAATTTGTAACTTCTTTTTTTTTTTCCTGTTTTTGTTTCGGATCACAAAAATGGAGGAGTTGAATAAATAAAAAAATACAAAGGAGGTTCATGGCACAGGGTAAAGATGTTCGAGTAACGGTTATTTTAGAATGTACTAGTTGTATCCAAAAGGATATTAATAAGGAAAAGGCATCAACGGGAATTTCCAGATATATTACTGAAAAGAATCGACACAATACGCCTAATCGATTGGAATTGATAAAATTCTGTCCCTATTGTTATAAACATACAATTCACGGGGAGATAAAGAAATAGATTGAACCAAGCATGTGCACCTGCGCGTTCCCCTTCCATTCCAAGGAAGGGGAAAAATGACATGATATATAATATATATTATTACTTAATAAAAAAAATGGAATAAACAAAGCAAATCCTATTTATTAATTCTAATCAATTTTAGATCTCACCAAAATAGGATTTTCGCAATAAGGAATAAACTAAACAACCCATGGATAAATCCAAGCGACCTTTTCTTAAATCGAAGCGATTTTTTCGGAGACGTTTGCCCCCGATCCAATCGGGAGATCGAATTGATTATAGAAACATGAGTTTAATTAGTCGATTTATTAGTGAACAAGGAAAAATATTATCTAGACGAGTGAATAGATTGACTTTAAAACAACAACGATTAATTACTATTGCTATAAAACAAGCTCGTATTTTATCTTCGTTACCTTTTCTTAATAATGAAAAACAATTTGAAAGAACTGAGTCGACCACTAGAACTCCTGGTCTTAGAGCCCGAAATAGATAGGCTTACTTTTTTTTTTTCAATTGAATAAAAATTCTAATCCGAACTCAAACATAGATTGGTGTTTTGTTCAAAAAATACAAAAATGCAGATTTGATTATCGTATCTTTCGTAAGAGAAAAATCAGGTAACAGGTAAGCTGAGAAATCTTTTTTTATTGAACGTGTTCATTCATTTTGACTCCTTTATCATATTCATTTCTATTTTACCGTCCCGGAGAATGAACTCCGGGAAACTCTCTTTAAATTATTTTGATGCATTGCTTTCAATTTACTTACTTTATGATCTCGTTGGAAATCATATAAAGACAATTCTTATTTAATATAGCTATTTGCGCAAGTATTTTACGATTAAGAAATACCCGTCTCTTATACAGATCATGTATTAATCTATTATAACTATTTGATACTCCCCTTTCGCGAATCACTCCGTTTATGCGAGCGATCCATAAACGACGAAAGTTTCTCTTTTGCCTACCTCTATCCCGATGAGCCGAAACCAAAGCTCTTATTTTCTGTTGAGTAATAGTTCGAGTAAGTCTTGAATGAGCCCCTCGAAAACTTGAGGCAAATAAACGAATTTTTGTTCTACGTCTCCGAGCAATATATCCTCGTCTAATTCTGGTCATTGTATAAATGATATTTTGACGAATAACTAATGGATTTCCCTTCTTTCAGTTATTCTTTTTCACTTTCTTAGTCTATTAATAACAAAACGGATTTTCCGATGTATAAAAATGGAATTCCAATGGCTTTGGCTACTATAACCTTCCCGACCACAATTTTCCTTTTTTCTAGGCATTTCACTTAATCTCGAAAAAAGAAATTGTATTCTATTAGTAATCAAAAACATAGTAAATGGATAAAAAGAAATAGTGGGTTCCATCGTTTCTATGGTTACTTCTTAAACGGTAAGGTCTTCTCTATACACCGGAGCCTCTTATTTGATTTAATCAATCTTATTGGTAATTTGACTTGTACAGTTCACACTTTTTTAGCTCTACTCTACCCCTGAATTATCCAATAATAGATCTTTCACAATAAGATCTACCCATACAGTAACGGTATTTAATTAGGAAGGTTAACTGGATAGCTGACCCTGTTAGTCCGTTCTTGCAAGAGTGGGAGTCTAATCTTTCTGTTTTTAAAATAGGATTTTCCTCGCTTAATGGATAACCGTTTGATACCAATGGGGAATTTTTTCTCATTTTAAATTGAGGTGATTGAATTTGCACCAATAGAAACCATAAATTTCATACAAAATAGGGGAAGATTTTTTGATTTTTCTTTTTAGATTTCATTTCAATAGTGAATAGAATTCTTCCATTTTATCCTATTCATTGATACGGGAAAAATAGTTTTCTTTCTTTTGTCCCAGCCCATGATCTTAACGAGTCACACATACACCCTAGTACATGTTCCTCGACGCTGAGGGCATCCCCCGAGCGCGGGGGATTTCGTAACATTTCTGATTGGCTGTCTTGTTTTTCTAATAAGTTGTTTAATAGTTGGCATGTTGAATCATATACATAATGGGTTGGTTTAGATCGATCCTAACCAGATAATTCTTAATTTTTTCAATATCAAATTCGGGGTAAGAAGCTAAGATAAAATATAAAATCGCGGATTTACGATAAATCCATACTATTTTCAGCAATTGCTAGACTGCTACAAGATCAACAATTCCATAAGCTTGGGCTTCTGTTGCTGACATAAAAGCATCTCTTTCCATGTCTTCGGATACAACCCATAAAGGTTTGCCCGTTCTTTGTACATAAACCCTTGTGAGGGTTTCGCGCAGTTTCAGCAGTTCTTCCGCTTCCAGGATAAATTCTCCCGTTTGTGCTTCATAAAAAGAAGTAGCAGGTTGATGAATCATTACCCTGATGATATAACAGAATAAAGAGTTCTTCTATCTCGCATGATGAAGAGAAAAGAAAAATAAAGGATAACAAGAAAAAAATTGAATTGAACAACCGTACGGGCATCTTTTGTGCATTGCATACGGCTCTACAATAACATTGACCCTTAACCTTCCATCGAAGAAATCAAAAAATAGGATTTATCAGACCCAGATCGGTAAATGATCAAATTACCACCCTTCATTTTGTAAGAGTTAAAAAATAAATACTATGATGGTTCCGTTGCATAATAATGTATTTTTATTTATAATGTAATGTATTTTATATATTTTGTTTGTGATTCAGCAATCCCAAAGTTTCTTTTTGATCGGATCAAATAAAAAGAATTCTTTTTCATACTATTCCATAACATAAATATTGTTATGGGTTCTGCGGTATAAAAACAAAAAGTTTGTGACGCTAAACTCGACTTCCAATAGATAAGAAAAAATTGGAAATATCCTTTAGCTCATACTACTCTCTCGATACATAATCAAATTTTTTTTTTTTAAGTTCTCATATCGAATTCAAAGTGCCATGCTATTATTACTTAATATTCATATCGCGAAGGCATAGTCTTTTTTTTTTCTCAAAAAACCTCATTGGCGCCAAGCGTGAGGGAATGCTATACGTTTAGTAATTTCTCCTCCAACCAAGATAAGGGATCCCATTGAGGCAGCTAATCCCATACAAATTGTATGTACATCTGGTTGTACAAATTGCATAGCATCATAAATAGATATTCCAGATATTACCCATCCACCAGGAGAGTTTATAAACAAATAGAGATCTTTGGTATCATCCTCGATACTGAGAAATACCATAAGACCAATAAGTTGATTGGAGATCTCGCTATCAACTTCTT